TATTATTAGTGAGCAATAATGGAATAATTCCTTCATATTCATAGAGATAGGGGACATAATTCACATGGATATAGTAAGTCTCGCTTGGGCTGCTTTAATGGTAGTCTTTACATTTTCCCTTTCACTCGTAGTATGGGGAAGAAGTGGACTCTAAGGGTACTACTAATTGAGTTGAGGAATCCAACTGTATCAATTCTTTTATAGATCATTCTGGAAAGCGTTTTTACCTATTGAATTCTTAATTCAAAATAGTAATTTCAAAAATGGAAATAAAAATATCTTTTAAATATTAAATAAAAATATCTTTATTTTGAAATTCCATTGTATTCTGGTGGAGTAATGTATTATATGAATAATACCCTTTCAATCAAACAGATATTTCAATGATTCCCATGTTCGTATTTTGAAAGTAAAGGGAATACAAATGATAGGAAATTTCTTCCAACCGAATTCTTACTAAATTTTCTATTTTGATTAACCGACTCTTACCAGAATTATATATGGACAATGAGGAACAACGGACCCCTCTTGATTTGTTTCCCTCTTGACTTTACTGTTCAAAGAGAAAGTCGTTTTGTTATTAAGTGGATACGCACTTTCTATGGGAAACAACATAGACATAGTGATTGTCCAACGCAACGAGATACTACGCATAATAAGATCTTGCCTTGGGCAAGTCACATATTGCGCACTTACTTTATTTATTTTATTGGATTTATCAATTCGTTTCATATCATGGTTCAAACGTTAAAAATCGGTGGGGTTTACTACTCCTTTTCGAAATCCGAAGAAGTTCCCATAGAACTCCTTGAATCATCTGTCAACGGCTCAATCAATTACTTCTTCGGAATGCGAAAAAAAAAAAAAAAAAGATTACTTGGTTTTCTTTTATTACTATATGCCTATACCATTTTTCCTTTATTGATTTGATTCTTTCGATGGATACCGGGATTCAGATTGGAAATAATCAAAAATCCAGGAATTAGAATTGTAAGAGTTGCCTTTCGATTTTTTCAGATTGATTGGAATCAATACAAATCAAATAGATGAAGCAAGAAAATAGAATTGGGGTGCTATGTACATTACATATATGTAATTGATATCTACATATATGAATATGAAGATACATATTTTAGATTGATCTATATTAAGCTTTATACAGTACAACTTTATACACTACAATAACACTAATAAATTAAATAGTATGGTAGAAAGATTCATATATTTCTTTCTACCATACTATCGGATCTCATAGAATACTGCTGATTCTAGTTCGCTCATTTCATTTAAGACGCGAAATTGGAATCCTTTTGATTTTATTTCTTCAATCATTGATAAGAACTAAGGAGTCAAGTTTCATTAAAATTAATCATTTTGACTGACTGTTTTTACGTAAATGATAAGTAAAAAGGCAGTAGGAACTAGAATGAACAGTGCAGTAGCAATAAATGCGAGAATATTTACTTCCATAATCTCATCGTTTCATTTTTTTTACTTCGCAATAACTCGGGATTTAATCCCATAGAGATGATAAATGTAAATTCAATGAGATGAATTACATCTCAATGATATTGAATCAGATCAATATCATGAATAACAATATCTGAGCTATCAAATCGATTCATCATCGAGAATTGAATAGTATAACATAGGAAGATCTTTTATCCATACCGAATCCCAAATTTGATTCCTGATCTAATCAAGAATTCCTTTAGTTATCATTCTTTTCCATTCTTTCTTTCTTTTCTATAACTTACCACCTTTCTTGTACAATCATCTGCTGAAGTATCATCTAACCGCTTTTCCACTTCCATTGGTTACAAACCCAAACAAACAATAGAAGTAAAATGGAAAAAAGGACGGAGTGAAGTTTGAAACTCTGTTTTTTTAATGATCTAATTTTCTTGGAAGACAAAGAAGCGCGATAAAGCCGAGTCTCAGTATAAAAGATCTAATATTCCATTAAATTCACTATTTTAGAATTTGTTCTTTCTTCGATGGGATCCTTCCCTTAGGAAGGAAAAAAAAAGATTACTCATTCCCTTGTTAAGCGGGACGGGATCCTTGTTTGATCTTTCTTTTATTAAAATCCCCTTTCCTTGGATTAGGACTGGAACGCATATATCAAAAGTTCGGTGTGCTATTTGAATGAGATAAATTGTTTCAATTTCAAATTAGTAACTGAGATTACACACAATTGGAACCAGAAAAAGAGATAGGTTTAATCTGAAAAGTATTCTATCGGGGTAACTATGTTAAATTCATTTTGTAGCGTACAAGAAAGGAATTCCATTTGTGTATGTGCTTCCAAGAAACATAGAGGATTCTAGTCCATTCCACGGATCGCGGGAACAATCGAAAAAGTCCGACCCAGTATGGTATCTCTTGGAATTCTGAATATGATGCTACCAATAATTGTACTAATCCACATATGTCTCTCTCCCATCAATCGGTACTAGTTGAAGTACTAGAAATTACTGGATTTGTTTGATGAGAAATG